GTTATTTATAACAAAGTTTTTGTGTTGTTGATTCCTAGGTGTAGTGCTTTTTCCCCGATGCCACCTATTGGTACTAAATGAAGTAGTATTGACCTCCAATAAAGAACCTATAGATGTAACCTTTCGCTCAATACTAAAATTGATAATTGAAGCATCTAAGGCTGCATCAATCGAGGATACACGACAGAAGGAATTGCTCTATCTCTAAACTTCACCTTCACCAAGCGTAGGTTTCTTTCACTAATTTGTTTTTTTCTATTCCTAACTACGTTCTTTTCTCGTAAAACTGAGGGGTAAAAAAAACAAGAAAAAATCAAATCGCACCATCTCTGTAATAGGTAAATGCCTTTTTTTCTCCTGAAGTTGTCGGAATTATTCGTAATAAAATATTGGCTACAATTGAAGAGGTCTTATCAATAAAATTTCCATTTATTCGAGATCTAGGCATAATTAGCAATTCATTCTATAATTCTTCTCATCCCCTTTCGGGTAAAACGATCCCACAAAAAAGGAATTGTACAGTACAAAATAACATAAAAACAGACTTATTGGAAAAAATTTGGTGTCTCTCTTTTGGACAAAGATGAAATTAAATAGTTGAAATAAAAAGATTCATCGGACGATTCATGAATTTCATGGGTTAGCTGATGAAAAAAGTTGTTGTTGATAAATATGAAATTGAAAAAGAAATTTTTTTTTATGGAACCATCGCATTGGGCGGTCATACATGTACTACAATTCAGATAATTAAGATGAAGGACTCGCTATTCATTCAGATTTTGGTCAAGAATAACATTCTGTAGGAGAGATGGCCGAGTGGTTCAAGGCGTAGCATTGGAACTGCTATGTAGACTTTTGTTTACCGAGGGTTCGAATCCCTCTCTCTCCGTTTCTTTTCATTCATCAACGTTACCTACTACAATGTATCAAAGAAAATAAGAATTGATATCATTATTTGAACGCCTTATTTAATAGACATTATCTATCCCTAATTAATACCTGCGAAAATACAAATAGAAATATCGTCTTGATATTGAAAAGAAGAAAAAAATCAAAAGAATCCTATTGCCGATCCTTTTTTGATACGTGAATGAGACAGGGTACGAGGTACTCTATTTACTTCAGCGAAAGGAGTCAAAATTGGTATGAACCTTGCTTTTTTCTTTTCGTTAGAATCAAGTCTGACGGGAATAATATTCTACGACCAATAACTCATTTATTTTCAGACCGATCCATTTACTATCTATTATTTGATTTACAAATCCTTTATATTGTAAGGAGTCAATAGTCAAATGGTTTGGCAATTCCCCGCGGGGGGATGAAACAAGATAATTTTGAATCAGAGTTTTCGATCTTTCTTTATCCTTCGTAGTAATAATATCTCGGGGTTTGCAACGATAACTTGGTATATCCACTATACCACCATTAACTAAAATGTGTCTATGGTTAACTAATTGTCTGGCTCCTGGAATGGTCGAAGCCATACCTAATCGAAAAAGGATGTTATCCAAACGCATCTCGAGTAGTTGTAGTAAAACCTGGCCTGTTGACCCTTTGGCTTTTCCAGCAATATGCACATATTTAAGTAATTGTCGTTCTGTCAGACCATAATGAAAACGCAATTTCTGTTTCTCTTCTAAACGAATACGATATTGTGATCTTTTTCCAGAGCGCAATTGGGTTTGAAGATCACTTCTGGATCTGGGTCTTTTACTAGTTAGTCCTGGTAAAACCCCCAGCCGGCGTATTTTTTTGAAACGAGGTCCTCGGTAACGAGACATAGAAAGGCTCCTTTTTGATTCACTTTTCTTTGAAAAAAAATATAAAATCAGACTGAACTAAAGGATCAGCAAAGCAAAACTCAATTTACTAAAGTCCTACAAAACAGAATAAAATAAATTTGATCAATTAAATTTTATCAATATTCGGATTTTTTGTATATATAGGAAATTCAAGCAAAGGTTACGTTTTCCAATTTCTTCTGTAGAGATCTAATTGTTCTAGTCAACTTTTTTCTTTATAGCTATAGCTGCAAGTTATCATGACATAATAGATTGGTGATCCGACATTTAGAGAAAGCGAGAGTAGAGATTTTCAATCATGTAAATAAAAAAATAGATAAAAAAAAGAGCCGGCTATCGGAATCGAACCGATGACCATCGCATTACAAATGCGATGCTCTAACCTCTGAGCTAAGCGGGCGGATATAAGAGCAATAGTGTATAGGAATACAGGAAACTATCGAATCTTAGCTATTTCCTAGTGATTCTTATTCTTTTTTTCTTTTATTTATTGATTCTTTCAATTTCTTCTATTTATTAAATATTAGTTATATATTTTAGATTCTATTTAGAAAATAGAAAAGAAAACTATTTAGATCTAGATAAATTAGATATCTAAATAGAAATCTAAATTCAATTCCATATTCATATATATGACATATATATGAAATATGAAAAGAAAATATCAATGAAATTAGAATTCGAAATGAAAAAAAAAATAAGAATGAATATCGACCGTTCCACTATTCAAAACTACACTGTAAAAATGAAGGAGGAGGAAAGGCATATAGATATATGTGGTATATATCTATCCATATTGAATTGCGGATAGATCAATGATAAAATCATTTTATATTGAAAAAATAGGGTTTATAGATGAAATGATATAATATAGAATAGAGGAAAAAAATAAAATAACAGCATACACTTTTTCAATATAGGAATCATTACCTAATGGATTCAATAGTGCCAAAATAAATGAAAGAGGTGGATGGAATTACAGCTGGATTCTTGTCTCAAAGGAAAGGGGGATATGGCGAAATTGGTAGACGCTACGGACTTGATTGGATTGAGCCTTGGTATGGAAACCTGCTAAGTGGTAACTTCCAAATTCAGAGAAACCCTGGAACTAAAAAAGGGCAATCCTGAGCCAAATCTTTGTTTCGAGAGAAAAAACGATGGAAAATGAGAATAAAAAGGGGATAGGTGCAGAGACTCAATGGAAGCTGTTCTAACAAATGAAATTGATTACGTTACGTTAGTAGCTAAAAGACTTCTATCGAAATGACAGAAAGGATACGTCTTATATACCTAAGACGTACGTATACATACTGACATAGCAAACGATTAATCAAAACCCAAATCTTATATTGAATTCTATTCTGTATCTTTATATATTTAGATATGAATTTTGAAATTTATATATGAAAATAGAAATCTTCTCTTTCTTTCTATTAATATTATATTCTTATTATGAGTAATATAATAGTATGAGATAAGGATTTATAAGATAGTATGAGATAAGGATTTATAAGAAACCCTATATTTCTATTCTTTTTTCATTAGAATGATAGAGATCAAAAAGATATATGAAAAATTGAAGAGTTATTGTGAATCAATTCCAATTGAAGTTGAAAAAAGAATAGAATTCAAATATTCAATAATCAAATTATTTATTCCATAATTTTTGATAGATCTTTTGAAATTTAATCGGACGAGAATAAAGAGAGAGTCCCATTTTACATGTCAATACCGACAACAATGAAATTTATAGTAAGAGGAAAATCCGTCGAATTTTTAAATCGTGAGGGTTCAAGTCCCTCTATCCCCAATAAAAAGCCCATTTTACTTCCTCGCTCTTTATTTATCCTCATCCTCTGTTATTCATTTTTTTTTTCATCAGTGACTCAGTTTAAACAAAATGAAATATCTTTCTCATTTTATTCACTCTGTTCTTTCACAAATGGATCCAAATCTAAATCCTCGTATCTTTTTCCAATCCAATCTCATTTGTTTTGTATAATACGATATGAAGATATATGTTCAAGGAATCTCCGTTATTGAATCATTCATAGTCTATATCTTTTTCCTTACATTTACAAAAAAAAAAGTCTTTTTTTTGAAGATCCAAGAATTTCAGGGGCTAGAGCCAATTTGTTAAGATTTTCTTTTTTAATTCTTTTCATTGACATAGATAGAAGTACTCTGCTAGGATGATGCACGGGAAATGGTCGGGATAGCTCAGTTGGTAGAGCAGAGGACTGAAAATCCTCGTGTCACCAGTTCAAATCTGGTTCCTGACACGTGAATAATGTATCGGATAGATCTTTATTAATACCTCATACAAATGAAATTAATTCATTAAGACGGATCGGAATAGATATTCTTTACTTTCTTTTTCATTTTTTTTCTCCTTTTTTCAATTCTCTTTCTATATGTGATGTGTAATATAGAATGCTCTTATACTTAGTTATTTTTCTTTTCTATTTTACTTATTCTTATACTTAGTTTATACTTATTATCTTATAGAATCTTATATATATTTTTTCTATTTTATATCTTATAAATAGAAAGTCAAAGTAAAGAATTCCCTATCTTATATTAACTTTTCTATTAACTTAGAATAATTTTGTATAGTAATTAGAGTAATATACTCTAATTACTATACAAAATAAAAATGAAATGTATTAGGGCTATACGGACTCGAACCGTAGACCTTCTCGGTAAAACAGAGAAACTTATTATTATCAAAATGATTCGCACTGTTTCAAAGACCCAACATGCATTTTGTTGCATTGGGCTCTTTCATCAACCGATGTAAAAATCAGTTAGTCCACCATAGTTTTCTTTAGAGGAAGATAAGAAGATATTGAGATGGCTCCATGTGCTCTGATTCATTATTTGTATCCTGATCTAGGAGCAATACCAAAGTGTTTCAAAGAAGGGTGACCTTTATTTAGGTCTGCCTTCGGCCTAGATCAACCTAAATGAAATGCAGTCTCTATCGCTCCGCTGCAAGAGTAAAATATGAGACTTCATACACCTCAAAGCTCATAGGACGAAAAGAGGTTCTTTTGAGATCCTTATACTCATTATGCCTGGCATTGAATGAGCTGAGCATTTACCTTATAATGGCAGGTTCTATTTGATTTAGCACCGGAATTCACACTTGAACCGGACCAAACAAAATTTGTCAGGCTATTTTTCTCTTGTTCTCTCGAATCTACGGAGTAAGACATCTACTTTTCAAAAAGATCAATTATGGTCATTGCATAATGAGCTCCTTTGAAAAACATTGGCGCACGTGTAAACGAGGTGCTCTACCTAACTGAGCTATAGCCCTTGTCATAACCATTTTAATATAGAGATAATTTCTTGTCAAGAAGGGTATCCCATAATCTCACATGATAACTCTCTGATCTGTTTATATTTACTGGTAAAAGATTAATATTGCTTAGAAAACATATTTGACCTATAATCCATCAAAGTGATGGAGACCCTTTTTGTGGTGATAAATGACCTACTTAACTCAGTGGTTAGAGTATTGCTTTCATACGGCAGGAGTCATTGGTTCAAATCCAATAGTAGGTAGAACTTATTAGATACCGGATTCCATGGTATCTAATAAGTTTTTCTACTCATCCTCTTTTTTTCGTTATGTTCTTATCATCAGCTTATCATCAGATTAATCAAATTAGACTTCATTGTGGTCAATTTGTGAAATCAAGATGTAGTGTGTAGTATATAATAAAGAAATCTTTTTATTTTGATTGAATGTATTGACTACTAAGAGGAAATTACTTTGACAGCTTCTACTCGTGTCCTAGCTCGTCTGAGAGCTAGATTTGCCTCAATTGCTTGTCTCTTACCCTCAGCTTTACTCAAGTTAGCTTCAGCTATTTCAAGAGTTTGTTGAGCTTCTTGTGGATCAATGTCAGTACTAATTTCCGCACCATTTCCTAAAATGGTGATCTCATTATTACTTATTCTAGCAAAACCGCCCATAAGAGCTACCGTTAACCATCGATCTTTTAGCCGTATTCTCAAAAGACCTATATCTACAGCCGTGGCAATGGGGGCATGATTTGGTAATACCCCAATTTGTCCACTATTAGTAGATAAAATAATCTCTTTCACTTCAGAATCCCAAATCATTCGATTTGGAGTCAGTACACAAAGATTTAAGGTCATTTCTTCAATTTGCTCTCCTCTTCTAAGTTCATAGCTTTCGCGGTAGCTTCATCGATGTTACCCACCAAATAAAAGGCCTGCTCGGGAAGACCATCTAATTCTCCGGAAAGGATGAATTGAAACCCCCGAATTGTTTCTGCTAGACCAACATATTTCCCTGGAGAACCAGTAAAGACTTCTGCCACAAAGAAGGGTTGTGATAAGAAACGCTCAATTTTGCGTGCTCTTGCTACAGTTAAACGATCTTCTTCGGATAATTCGTCCAACCCAAGGATAGCTATAATGTCCTGAAGTTCTTTGTAACGTTGTGAAGTTTGCTTAACCCTTTGCGCAGTTTCATAATGTTCCTCGCCAACGATCCGAGGTTGTAACATAGTTGACGTTGAATCCAAGGGATCTACTGCTGGATAAATACCTTTGGCAGCTAATCCTCTTGATAATACGGTAGTAGCATCTAAATGTGCAAATGTCGTGGCAGGAGCAGGGTCGGTCAAATCATCCGCAGGTACATAAACTGCTTGAATCGATGTTATAGATCCTTCCTTGGTAGAAGTAATTCTTTCTTGCAAAGAACCCATTTCCGTACTAAGGGTAGGTTGATAACCCACTGCAGAAGGCATTCTACCTAATAAGGCAGAGACTTCGGACCCTGCTTGAACGAAACGAAATATATTGTCAATGAATAGAAGTACGTCTTGCTCATTAACATCTCGGAAATATTCCGCCATGGTTAGGGCAGTCAAGCCAACTCTCATACGAGCTCCTGGCGGTTCATTCATTTGACCATAGACTAGAGCCACTTTGGATTCTGCAATATTTTTTTCATTAATCACCCCGGATTCTTTCATTTCCATGTAGAGATCATTTCCTTCACGAGTACGTTCACCTACTCCGCCAAATACGGATACGCCTCCGTGAGCTTTGGCAATGTTGTTGATCAATTCCATGATGAGTACTGTTTTACCCACTCCAGCTCCCCCAAATAGTCCGATTTTTCCTCCACGGCGATAGGGGGCTAAAAGATCCACAACTTTAATCCCTGTTTCAAAGATTGATAATTTTGTATCTAACTGTATAAAGGCGGGTGCAGATCTATGAATAGGAGATGTTGTGCGAGTATCGACAGGACCTAAATTATCAACGGGCTCTCCAAGGACGTTGAAAATTCGTCCGAGAGTAGCTCCCCCTACTGGAACACTTAGAGGAGCTCCCGTGTCAATCACTTTCATTCCTCTCATCAGACCATCTGTAGCACTCATAGCTACAGCTCTCACTCGATTATTTCCTAATAATTGTTGTACTTCACAAGTTACATTAATTTGATTATCTCGACCTTGAATTATCAAAGCATTATAAATATTAGGCATCTTGCCCGGTGGAAAAATGACATCCAGTACTGGGCCAATAATTTGAGTGATACGTCCTTGGTTTTGTTCTTCAAGTGTGGAAACCACAGGATCAGAAGTAATGGGATTGTTTCTCATAATCATAAATCATAATAAATATGTCGAAATTCTTTTTTTTTAAG